CTTGTTAGTAGAGTTCCAACGAAAACGCCCCATTGAAGGGAATGCCAGAATTTTCTATTTCTAGGATCAATCAAATAGGGTTTTGTCGTTATAAAACATGGGATTCTACGGAAGCAATGAGAAATAGATACGAATAGAACAAGAAAGGGGGAAATAAAAAAAACATAGTATAGAAAAGTTATACAAAGTTATATACGAATCACTACCCCCCTTTTTTATTTCCTTAATGGAATTTCATTTGATTAGGGAGAAGTTCCTTAAAAATCTCCGCCTTCTTTAAAATATCCTGAACAGTTCCTGTAGGCTGAGCACCTTTTTCAAGGAAATAGAGAATAGCAGGAACATTTAAATAAGTTTGATTCCTTATCGGATCATAAAAACCCACTTTCCGAAGATCTCTTCCCTCTCTTCGGGATCGAACATCAATTGCAACGATTCGATAGACGGCTCATTGGGATAGATGTAGATGAACAATACCCCCCCTAGAACCGTATAGGAAGTTTTCTCCTCGTACGGCTCGAGAAAAAATGATTCGAAGTTTTTTCTATGTATAGAATTCTAACGAATGGCAAAAGGATCCATAAAATCAATTAGACTGTGATTTAACTCATTTTTTTCTTCTTCCCTCTTGAAAAAAAAATCATTTGTACTCATAACTCAAGTTGGAAAATTATCAAAAATAGCTCAAAGGAAAATCTTTAGGCAATTTCATTTTTTGAGTGGTCTTTAACCCCCTTTTTTGTTTGTCTCGTTGAAAATCTATTTTGATTCTTTATTCTGATCCAGTTATTAAGACAATGGAAACGGCGTTTCCTTGTTCTGGGATCCTTTATCTTTGTTTTAAATCATTGGGTTTAGACATTACTTCGGTGCTTCTTAATCCTTTCAAAATGGCAGCAACATACCCTTTTTGTGATTTCTTTCTATCAAAGAATCATATGAACGATTGATTCCCGCGTGATACACTTTGGATCCAAAGGGTTTTATCAATTCCAACAAATTTGCTTTTGGAATTGAAAACTTGCTCGAATCGGATCCTTTCGATTTCTATATCGAAGATCTACTTACGAAGTTGTTCCAATTTATTGATTGGCATTAACCCTAGATCCTTGCCCCTGAGAAATGAATCAATACTTTCTACTCGAGCTCCATCATGTACTATTTACATTACAACCCAACAAAAAAGAGGGGTTGTAGTGGAAGAGAACAAACGATGTCGAGCCAAGAGCACCTTCATTCCTATATAAACCTATAAAAAATGGTGGATGTAAGACTAAGAATCCACACCGGATCGTGTCCTTCAAGTCGCACGTTGCTTTCTACCACATCGTTTCAAACGAAGTTTTACCATAACATTCCTCTAATTTGGAACCAGTATGGAATTGATTCAATTATGGAATCATGAATAGTCATTGGTTCAGTCGGTACATAGACATAGTAATCTATACTTTTTTTTCTATACATAATACATAGATGGTGAAGATTTTTCTGAAAAAATCTTAGCAAGGCCCCATCTTTAAAGATTACATTTGATCATCATAAGAAAGCTAAATCTCTGTTTCTTTTCGAATTGAATCATCAATCATTTAAAGCAAATAAATAGATCTAACAATAAAGCCAATTTCGTTTTTTCATGAGATGGCTAAAAAAGACTGATGTAAGGGAAGAGTTAGGTCCTTATTCTTTCGATTCTTATTTTTTCAATCAGATGAACGAATAGGGGGTTTTCGTATCTATCAGATAGACTGAACAACTGTCACTGTTATGGATATTCTATGTTAAAGTGAAATATTTCCATTTTCACATAGAAGGGATTACAATTCTTTTTCACAAAAACCGAAAGACTGTTGTTACTGAAATAGAATGAAATCGAACGATAACAATACATACATATAAGCTAAGCATTTCCTCATTGTAATTTTATATGTATTTTATTTAACCTGGGGTTAAGTAATCTTTCTGCAATCTTGCCATAAAGTAAAATGAATAAAATGTATGAATCACCCCCCCGTCTCAATCATTACATGGATTTACAATTATTCATTAGAGCCAAACACGAAATACTTAAAAAGTTCAAAGAAAATACATCGGTTACATATGTAACTTGATTCTTTGTTAATGCAATTTGGACAGACACAGATATTCAAATTAATACCTTCCATTGCTGATTGCTGATTAACGCCTATCTACTCCCCAAATTCTATGGGAATGATGAGTCATAAATAAAAAAAGGATCCTTTTTTACGGAATGCGGACTATCTTGTCTAGGGACAAAGACAAACAAGTCCAGATTAAGTCCTTGTCCTCTGCTCCTATTTTTTATTTTACCCTAACCCAGTCTTAAGAGACTTAATCCCATTGAGTGAATTTCATTAGTACCAAGAACCCCCTCTTACTCTTGTTTAGAATTCAGAGATCCGCAGAACATTAGAACATTCATAATTGGGATACTTTAAATGATAGGGAATAAAAGATAGGTAAGATAGGCTCTTTCGCATTTCGATTCAAAAAGGATCTTTGAAAATTCAAATAGATATGGGACGTCAGGTTTTTCTAAGTAACTAATTTCCTTCAATATGAAGGAAATGAGCATAGGACAAAAGCCCGCCCTACTTTTTTGAATTCAAACTCTTGTGATCTATGTTCCCATCTTACTTGGATCACAAATATATTCAGTTACATCAGCATGTCATTTGAACTCGATTAAGTTCAGTTTTTGATGATATGATTCAGAGAAGAATCATTAAAAATAAGAAAAGAAACAATAATCACATTCTATCCAATATTAGGCCTTTAAACAGAATGTTGTTTCAAAAAGCAATGCAATCTTTATTCTGATAAAATTATGATAGAACGGATATGCTCTGGGACGGAAGGATTCGAACCTCCGAATAGCGGGACCAAAACCCGTTGCCTTACCACTTGGCTACGCCCCATTTCGATTTCTATTCGATAGATTTCTATTCAACACTCATAAAGAATAATATTGGTATTGGGTGTTCGTCAATTCCGGTCCAAATATCTATAGAAAATCTTTATAGAACAGATTAGATTCTTGCTAGGATTTTGACACGTGTAGATATAGAATTCAACTGAATTTATTGATCATTACATATAATTCAATTAAGATATTGTATGAAAGAAAGTATGATTTCTTCTATTCTCTTTTGAGAATTGGAGGATTTTTGATTGGGTAGGTTCAAAGAAAAAGAAGGTTTTTTTCTACCTTACTTGATTTTTACTTATATCAATAACTCAATCAAAATGCAATTATCTCCAAGAAAAAAATGTCTGTTATGCTTAATATCTTTAGTTTGATCTGTATCTGTCTTAATTCTGCCCTTTATTCGAGTAGTCTTTTATTCGCCAAATTGCCCGAGGCCTATGCTTTTTTGAATCCAATCGTAGATGTTATGCCAGTCATACCTTTGTTCTTTTTTCTCTTAGCCTTTGTTTGGCAAGCTGCTGTAAGTTTTCGATGAAATCTTTAATACTATGCCTAGGAAATTCATGATTTATTCGAGAAAAAAAATTCTAACAATACAAATACAATTAATAAGATCAACTAAGTCTTACAGTATGAACCTTCGATTCAAACATGGAAAGTCTGGGATAGCCGCGATAAATCAAAATTAGGCTCGCCCCATTTCCCCATTCTGACCTTTTTTCCAATGAAAGACCCTAACCCTATTAGGGTCCTCCACAATATCTAATTGTGGATATGAAAGAAATTTTTGGTAATGAAAGACTCTTATTACAAATGAATTTTCATTTCGAAAAATGCTTTTCTATTTCTAGAAAGCACTTCATTTCTTGGTGTCAAAATAGAATATGTGGTATAAAAATGGAGGATCTATTCTCTTTTCTCGTTTTTTCCCAAAAATGATCTTGGAGATTGTGTAATGCTTACTCTCAAACTTTTCGTTTACACAGTAGTGATATTCTTTGTTTCTCTCTTCATCTTTGGATTCCTATCTAATGATCCAGGACGTAATCCTGGGCGTGAAGAATAAAATAAAAAAGGGTTTGCGAAATTTGAAAGATAAATCAATCATCAACGGAAAGAGAGGGATTCGAACCCTCGGTACGAATAACTCGTACAACGGATTAGCAATCCGCCGCTTTAGTCCACTCAGCCATCTCTCCCAATTGAAAAAGATAATTATTATTACTATGTTACATTACACATGAAGTAAGGATTGAAAAAAGTCTTTATTTCTCTTTCTTTATATTATGTACAACTTTTCTCAGCAATTTAGATAAAGTAAGGGCTCGAAAGGTCCAATAGAAAGAAAAAATATAAAGAAAAATAAAGAAGGCCTCGTTGCTTTGATTTTGTTCCTTTTATTCCCATGGCCTGGCCTGGTCAATACCTAGCCGGGCCTTTTTTTTGTTCCAACGAATCCTAGATAAAATCTAAAATAATTTATCTGATTTGAAAACAAAAATGCTTGCTATTAAAGCAACAACAAAAAGACGAAGGACTTTTTCCTTTCTTATTATATAAAATCAAAGTGTCATTTCTTATTATTCTGTCTTCCTTTTTTATTTACTTGACGACCCTACTGGAATCAAAAAATGAAACTATGGATTCTTACACAATGCATTTTTATGTTATGATTTCAGTGGTTTTGGCGAGCCGTATCTATCAAACTCCTCCAGCAAAAGAAAAGATAGAACTTGTTATTTAGTTATTTAAATGAGCCCTCTTTTCCGAATCTCATGAAATTTGAATTCCCCCACGAAAAACGTCAACACTCTAATTTTCATGATTCTTTTATGATCCTATCTTGATTACGCCTAATTCCCCTGTTCGACAAAAGGTCCATTTTTGTATAATAATCACATTGTAGCGGGTATAGTTTAGTGGTAAAAGTGTGATTCGTTCTATATAACCCTTTTAATAGTTAAGGGGTCTTTCGGTTTGATTCATATTCCGATCAAAAACTTTATTTCTTAAAAGGATGTAATCCTTTACCTCTCAATGACATATTCGAGGA